CAAGATCCGACTTGAAACGTCGAAAGCGAGTGAATAGCAGGCTTGTAGTTGAATCGAGATGCTTGGTCGAAGTCACTTCCGTGAGAGAGTTCTTCACGCCGGGGCAAGCGAGTTGACAATGGGGGAAGTGGAAGGGGACCAATCAAGTCGCAAGGGCTGCGGTAGCAGAAGTAGCAGACGGTTGGATGTAATGAAAAGGGATTCGGCGAAGTCTATTTCCAGCATCTTACCCGCCAATCTCCATTGGCTTGGTTTCAGTGAGTTCAAGAGATGAGGATTAAGTGAGTTCCCTCGGGTGATAGGGGAATTTCTTTTTTATAGAGGAAGCTCTTTTTTACGCTTTCTTCTCTTATGCAATTTCTAGTTACCTTGAAAACAAGCCATTCTATTCCGAAAGTGTGGATTTGAGAACAGCCTAAGACAAGAGCTCTTAGTCCGCCTACGAGTCTTACTGCTATACATACCTTCTTGAAAGCCAGCTCAGATTCGTTTCTATTTTTGATGCCTTAAGCGTAAGAGAGGACTCTGTGAGAGACTACTGATCCATTTCAGATACTAACGCGGATTCTACGCCCGGAACCTTGGTCCAGAGATGTCATCGAAGGAAGGTCGACGGGATACTTTCTCCATAGCTAGCAGATCTTTTGACTATAAAACCGGGTATTTCGCGCATCGATCAGCACGATGCTCTATATCAATCCCTTTTCTTGCTCAAAGCCTTTAGTTTAGAGGCTGGAAATTTATTATTATATTATATAAGTAGTGGGCATCTTCCTTGACTTGACTTGGCTTACTTCTCCGATCCTAATCTAATTGTTAAAGGAAGCTTTTTAACAATCACTCTAACTGTTGAAAGATTGAAAGCTTTCTTCCTTATCTGCCCGGGAACTCTTCCTCTTAGCACAGAGAAGCTTTCTTGGCGGTCGCTCTACTCTTAATTAGGTATTCCCAACAGAAAGTGAAATGGCATGCTTCCTCTTCGTATCTTAACTGGGCAACCTTCTCTTGCAAACAATCCCTTCGTCGCTAACACCGGTAATGCCCCATCCTTTGAGTACTACCTTCGAGGAATTCCTTTCGCGTCCTGATAAGAGCGCATGCCTCACTCCCCAAAGTAAGGCAAATTTGCTTCATTCTGAACTAATGGAAACTGTTCTTTCTCGATACGCAGAGTATGGAGAGCATGCCCTGTCTCAATCGCTCTACCCCGGGTCATAAGCGAATTATCTAGGACTCCGCTCCGATGTAAAGGCCGTATGAATGGATAGGGTCGTATTCGCTGTCGTGATCTCTCCATCGGTGCAGTAAGCCCCATCGTTTTCTTTTTAAGTAAAAGGAGGTCAAAGACGATTCCGGTGGACAAAAAGATCTGCTGCCCCATCATGGAAAAGTTATAAGAATCGCGGTTCCACACACATATGCTGGAAGCACTTTTTTAGTCCGGTCCGCCCTGCAGTCAAAGAACTCACTGCCCTTTCCTTTCCTTTCGGGCTTAGCTTCTTTACTCTAAAGGGAATACAACTATTGATGTAATGATTCTAACTATCATACATATAAGAATCATAGTGCGTTAGGGGTAGCAGCTTTCGTCTCCAGTAAAGTCGTTTTCATTTTGTATAGCTTACAAAGTGCATTTCTCAATTTCCTTTCCTAGCTCTGATCCGGACAATGCACTTTTTCATTTCATATAGGGTTAAAAGCTTGTTTCTCAAAATTATTCTAATAACTTAAGGCGTTAAGAACCTCTTCTGGGCGTGCCCCCGAGACTAGTGTCCTTACTTCGGTTCTTCCCCCAACAGCTTCTTCTTTAACAACCGAGTCGATGTCAAATAACCGGCCCGGCCTTCTCTGTGCATTCATGTGCAGGTTGCAGGACTCATTCACTTTCAAAAGCTAGACTAGAAAGGAGATTGGCTTGGTGTTCAGTAAGCTGTACTAGATGCAGTTGCCCAGGCATCCAATGCACTAACTTCTAGACTAGCCAGGTCTGCAAGCCTCAGAAGCTGTTTGCGCTTTATCCGCTCTTGGAGCTGTGAGGGCGTTCAGCTTGAAGATGGCATCGAAGCGAAGAGAGAAGGAGCTGTTGTTGGAATATCCGCTACTTGGATCTTTCCTGTGTTTGCAATCAGGGGCTCTAGGAGTAGGAATTCGGAATAAGAAGAAAGACGGTCGCCTTTCGAGTTGCATATATTAGATCGCGTTTTAGGTTGTTGATCTCTCGGGACTTTACCAAACGATGTCGATACCTGATTATTCGGGATTGGGGGCAGGGGAAGGGACTATTTCATTTCAATCCTGTTTAAGAAGATCGCAGCCATAAAGGGAAAGGGGAAGATCTTATCTTGACGGAATTCTAATTATATTAATATAATTTCATTTTTTTAAGAAAAATAGCTATAAGGTAGAAGGGAGGAATGAGGGCAAAGTCCTATCTACGAATGCTATGGGTCACTCGCTATCGTCTTTGCTTTTCCTATTACCGAATCGACTGCGAACGAAGGCTTAGCTTAAGCTTAGTCAATTCACTCTTTTGTTTTATCTGCTGTGATGGCTCTTGCTTTTTCAGCCGAGAGTTCAATAGATAATAGATGAAGAGCCGGATGACATTCTTTTTTAGTTTAGTCAATACTTATATATATAATAGTGGTGAACGGAGCAGCATACTTTACTAGCGAACGGAGCCTACGTACCTTTTCGTACTTCTTTATTCTTTTTCTCACACCTACGTGGATTTGCTTTGCTTTCCCTTTGATTTCGCTGCGAAGAATAGACTCGTACCTTGTCTTTAGAGCTATCTTCGGTACCTTCTCAAAGTCAGTCTTCGGGTTATGAGAAAGGGATCGGGAAAGCAACCTGGCTAAACAAACGCCCCCCAAGAACTCTGGCAAGGAGGGCGAAGCTGTGAAAAAACCTCAATCCGCCCAAAGCTCGAGCAACTGCATTCCTGATGTTTCTTTCTACATGAATCGCTTTCACCCCTTTCCCTTTATTGTGTCATTTTTCGGTGCCGCTCCTTTCTGTCTCTAAAACTCTAATTGGGTGCTCCCCCCTTCCTTTTCATGGACTCCTTTCTACAAATCCACATCCTTCCCCTACTTATACTTAAATAAGTAAACTATCGTTCTTTCTTTCTGATTCAGTAAGATAAAGCTCTTTTACAATAATGGGATACTTTTATTCAGTGCAGGCGCCAAAAAGAAGTCGTCCTTCCCTTCAGTTTGAAAGAATTTGGCTAAGGATATAATATAGCCTTACTTGGTGCAATAAGAGAGGGTGATGATCGAATTTAGAGTAAGCTGGATAGAATCCTGCTAATGAATCATGGAGGGACTTTTTCTCTGAATTTGAGGCAGAATTAGCTGACCCTTTTCTTTCTGATCATTTTCCTATGGGGGTTAGTTTATCTTATATAAAGAAGTGCTTGACCTAAGCCTGTTTATTTTACATTTTTGATGAAGAAGGAAAAATGGAAAGGGGTACTTTTATCATCCGGAAGCGCTGGTTCAAATCCAGCTCGTGACACCACCCCCGTTCTAAGCCCCCTTCCTTGAGCTTAATGTGAATTACGGATCTCTTTCTTCGATCTACTAAGCAGCGAGAAGCGCGTTCGTAGATTAGTCGGTTTCAGAGTCATTTCACTCTCAGAAAGATCACCACTGAGAAATCTTCCAATAAGTAACGAAGCCTGTTACCAAGATGATAGGCGAGGGCTAAAGCAGTAATCTCGATTCCGATTAGTATGACCTTAGGCGAGTCAAAGTGGAATAGGTATTTTCATAAGTGAAGCAAATCCCACTACTTGAATACAAAGCAGAGATAAGCAAACAGAACTAGAGCTAAAGTAAGGTTCCGATGTGAGATTGGAAAGGTGGGAGTTAGCTGTGGCTTACCAACTGGAAAATGAGGGGATAAGGTTCTAAGGCTGCTATTTATGCTTTTCTCGCTCCTGTTGATTCACTCGCTAGGAATAGGGCATTAGGAGAAGGCCTAACTAGTAAAATAGGAAATTCCATCTCTCTGCTAGCTTCAAATCAAAGCTTGACTAAGCAGGATAGGAAGCAGCTCGGCTGGGAGGCGGGGAACAAGTAGCTGCTATCTACCCCTAAGGTAAGGGCATCTCATACCTATCTTTCGTCTTTCACTCCTTTGAGCTAGCTTTTGGTATTAGGATTGGTCCTGACCAAGTGATCAGAGGGTGTCTTCCGATGCAAGGGAATTCTATCTAGCAGACAATGTCTCAATGTATAGTCTAATCTCATATAGGCAAGTGCGCTTGTCGATCCTTCCCTCCCAAGGGGATCCATGATATAGCAGTCAGCTTGACGATCCTGGTAGGATTCTTACTTTCTTTTCAAGCCTAACTTTGTCTTTTCTCTTTTGAGGCCCATCTGGCTTGTCAAAGAAGCAATCTAGCTATCTAGCCTTTGCGTGACTTTTTTTTATGAAGAAAGCGTCCAATTGACCTTTTAAAGGTTTCCTAACCTCATCCTATAAAATGCCTTGAAACTTTCCTTAGCCCCCTAGTCAGTCTTTTCCTCTCCACTCGTACTACAAGAAAAGACAACTTGGATTCTCTGAAAGTCTTCATTATATAAAAAAAGGTTCCATTCATGTCTATTCTGAAACACCAAAGCCTCTCCAGTCTAATGGAAGTCAAGTTGAGCCTAAACTAGCGTCCTCACCTTATGCTCCCAAAATCACTCTCTGGCACTTTCTCCCTTACAAGGAGAAAAAGGAAGTCCCGTAGAAAGAAGTCATCAAAAGACTACAGCTCATAGTCAATCCCCAGCTCTTGCCGGCATAAGCGGTCGTCCGCTTTTACTTGGCAGTAGGAAGAGTCTACAGGCCTAACCCTATTACCACAGGCGTTGGAACTACTCTAAGGACTCTCCCCCCCGCCGGCAGAAGTAGGTAATCGGGTCCCCTAAGAAAGATTGTAGGGACTTCAGCAACTTCCTTTCTCTATGGGGCTACTAATGCCACTCTTGGGCGAGAGACTCCGTGGTAGAGTTGCCCTCTCTCTTCACAGAATGGCTTTAACCATCTCTTAGTTGCAAGGTGGTGGCATTCTCATCAATCAAGCGGTGCTCCAAGGCGGAAGGAGAAGCAAGGGGTTAATTGAAAGGGCTTTATCTGGTCGGTCGGCTCCCTCTCCTATTCGCGATAGGGTTCTATTCTAAGCGAGATCCCAGAAAAAGTGAGGCTGCCCTCATGAGATTGAAGGATGCTATTTAGTATTTAGACAGAAGGGAGGGTCTCATACATCAGCTTTAGCGACACGCCCCATTGTGCTCTCTATTCGCATAGGCATCACCTTCAGGATATCATCCTCCATTCAGAGTGCTCTCTTCCTATTTCATTCAACAGTCAAGTAGGCCCTTGGACAACCAGTGAGAAAGGGCTTTTGGGCAAGAGATGGCGGAATCCTTGTTTTTTCGAAGGGGAATGAAAAAAGGCCAAAAGGTACATAGCTATCGATTTCTTTGTGCGTTGATCACAAGAGTTAGCGATTGGTGAGGTCTTTCCGATCAGCCTACCCACAATGAAGCCACCATGACTCAAGCGATATAGCTGCCTGGATGCGTTCCCTTTTGGAATGGGATTGATTGCAGCTTGTTTGAGATTGAGTTTCTTCGAGGACGCCTGTGCCTAGCATGGATTCTTTGAAGCGCTGCCTCCCGCATTGCTGTAGGTGCTTTCGGGCTGGGAAAGAAATCCCAGTTTGAATCCCATCCCCCGGGCTATCTCGTAAGGAAGGGAGAGTCAAAAGAATTTCAGTCAGCTATGTAGCTGTAGTAGTCAGCCTGTCAGGAAGGTTATATTAAGCAAAGCAGTAAGTTAGTGATTCATTCAAAGTCTAGCCCTGGTGCTGGTGTATGCACTTATGCTGCCTTCACTCAAAAGAAATAGAAAGCACTATCAAAGAAGCAAGGGATGAAGGAGAAGGCCTTCCGCCCAGTAGAAGAAAGCCCTTACCCAAGCAAGTTATCTATTTACGTAGGTGAATCAAGTACAAGAACATCTATAGCTTTCACGTGGCGAGCTACTAGAGTACTTCACTCCCTAACCCTACCACGCTTCCCTACTTCACTGCCTCTCCCAGTCAGCCTGCACCTGTTGCGGATTATGCTCTTTTTTTTCGTCGTTCCTCTCGTGTTTCCGTTCCTCCTTCTCGTTTTATTTCCTTTTACTTTGAAAGCGCAACAGCTAACCGGTTGCTTGGTACCAAGTGGTTGGTTGGTTAAGAATAAGAAGCAAAGAAATAACAATAACCAAGGGTGGTGGGGGGTTTAGGGTTAATAGGTTTGCATCAAGGTACGTTTTCCCAAATGTTGATGGCTTGGAGTCCCCTATCTCTGAAGAGAAGGAGAGGTATGGAGATTTAGCATATAGAGAAGAGAGGACCTACCTAGGGTACGGTGCCCGAACACGATTTCTGTCTTTCTACCAGGGCCCTCTCTTTTGGAATTTAATCCACAGAACCAAGAACTGATGGAATTGTTGATGCCACCGCACCGAGAAAGAAGAGTGGAATGAATGATTTGAAAAAGAGAGGTGGGTCTAGCCAAGGATTGAGTCCTTTTCTTTTGGATCTGCTACTCGACCCGTATTCTATTACAGGTTTGCCTAGCGCTTCCATCGATAGCTTATACCTGCGGACTTTGAAGCCAATTGCCATCCTCCTTTTTTTTAAAGCATCCCGTTTTTCGATTTCTGATTCATATGCATCTCAAGACCGACCAAGCAAGGGTTAACGTTGTGTAGTCGGAATAGAGTTGCCGGTAACCTTTGGCTAATAGCTAGCCTAAGACAAGAGGCAATAAAGCAGAGCTAGCGAAGGCAAAGCAGGAGCTTTTTAAGCGCGCTCTGAAACAAAGGAGGCAGATGCGGATACGTGAATGAAGTGAGATCTTGGAACAAGGGCAGTGGGCGTAGGGTTTGATCCTTCGCACCGAGGAAAGAGCCCCCATTTCAGGAGCGCGCGGGACTAAATCCAATTCCCACGGAGCGGTAAGCCATTCCCGAAGAAGACTTCGTGCAGTATGGAAGTTGCTACGTGGAAAAAGTCCATAGGTGAAATGAAGAAGAAGGCTCTTCTGGTCGAATAAGAGAGACTTTTGCCTCAAAGGAAGAGCGGTGGGTGGGGTAGGAAGGAGGGTCGAGAATAGGTTTAAAAAAAAAAGATGTACCAGGCCTTTAGAAAGGCAGGGCAGTTTAACATGGGAAGAGTACTGTACCACATCTTAATTAAAGTAGAACGTGGGTGTTCCCTTTCCTTTGCCTGCTGACCCGAAATTTACCAATACGAACTCGGGCTCGGGTTAGACTAGGCTGTGTTGCTTGATGAAAGAAGCGGATCTGGGTGGTTCAGCTGGACTCCTTGTACCAGTTTATTCCTTATATTGTACCTGTCTCTTCCTTATTCGGATGAAGGTGAGTGGCAAAGTCCGGTTCAACTAAGGAGTAGGTCGTCCTATCTGATTGAGCGGGTAATTTATAAAAAAATTTTCGCCCTAGGAGCTATTCTTTCTGAGCCAAGAGCTGTTAGCTAAGCGCTCTAGTAGCTAGGGCGGCTAGCATGCTATGAGCTTTAAGTTGTTCTTTCTCTCTATTATCCTATTTGTTATTAGTTTCATTTCCTTAGGATAATTTCTTTTCTTCTTCCTTTTCTCTTTCTTTCCTTTCTAATCTAATTCATCAAGGTTTTTTGTTAGAGTCATTGAAGGTTGTGTAGTAGTTCTGATCGGACTTGTCCTTATCCGCAGCTCCCTTTTCTTCCTCGATTTAATTCCTCTAATCTAGATATAGGCCCCGGGCCTGTAACTACTGAATCGAGGCGCCCTATTCCCCTTAATTCCTAGGAGCGAATAAGGGAGAAGGGGCCCCGGTAATACTTAATTGACGGAGCATTCCTTTGTTTCACCCGGTCATTAATCGAGTAAGCCATCTACGAATAATGGAATACTGAATATCCCAGTCCACTCTGTTCCTAGCGCCTCTTCAGAACAAAGGGGTAAAGCTGGTAATGACCCAAGTCATTCTCCGTCCGAAAGCTAAGGGGGAAGTCATTGGATTATTCGCTTTGAGATGAGAGGATGACCTTTTTCTCCTTATGTGGTTATGTGGTACTCGACCGGCTATACTTCGATTCTTTTTTTTTTTGCACTCTCTTATCAGCCTTTTTCTTTGGCGAAGGGAGCTTGAAGGGAGAAAGGCTGGTCTAGGTTCAACCACTCTCACTTACTAGGAAGAAGGACGGAGACAATCTAAGACGGAAGAAATTTTTGTTTTATTTGCTTTCTTAAGCTGATCCGCTGACCCGAGTGCTTGCCTAAGCCCTTTGCATCTGTTTCCAGCATGGACCCGGGCCTGAGATTGTCATACCACTCGTAGGCAGGACCGTCGAGGGAAAGGGGAAATTGTCTCAATAGCAAAGACCCATTTGTGGCGGTGTCCCGACAAGCGGTAATGAAATGAGATAAGTGTCTTTTAGGGCCCCATCAAACATAGAAATGGTGGGATTTGGTACCCTGGTGGATAAGGAAGCGTGTAATGATATGGAGGATATGGACTGCGATAAGGCTGGATTGGTCTTGCATTCTTTGGGTTTTTTAAACTCATCCAATTCTTTTGTTTCAGTTCTGGAACCACCCATTTTTTTTTGGCTTTATGCTATATTCGGAAAGACCAGTAAGTGGTTTTGGCATATCTTATGCAATCGATTGATTCTTTCAGGTCCATTCTTCGGTAGTGCATAGGCTCCGGCTTCTTCCTCTACTATTAATCGATTCATAGAAGGGGCTGATGCCCGAACAACGAGGGTTTACGTATTCAGGTTGGTAGAACTCCTTTTATCCAGATTCATAGAAGTGAGTTAGAAGGTCCTGCCCTGTAACCAAAGACAGAGTAGAAGTCCCTTGCTGCTTCATTTATAGAGGGAGATGGGGTGGATGCGTGAACAACCACATATCACCTATGCAACCGAGCTGTTGGAATTCCTTTTCTCAATCTTGATATAATCGATTCCGAGGGGTAAGCTCCAGGTAATGTAATAAAGAGTGGCATCTTCCTTCCGAACTTTTTCACTTTTTTTTTTGCTATAGAAAAATTGCCATAGATCGAAAGTGATTCCAGGCTTAGTGCTTCCGCCTATCCGGCAGCCGTTACCAGCTGTTCACCACTCCTCCCTTCTTGCCTATTTTGCTAGCCCTCTCTAAAGTTTCATTCAAGCCCACATAAAGCAATTTTTAGAGACTTTTGACAGGTGAACCACTTCCTATTCGATTGCTTTAACAAAAGCCCTCTTACTAAATCCAATCGGCCAATATTGGATAGACCCTTGCTACAGATCAGAAGAGCGCATACCGATTTCAAAGAAAGGAAGCGATATTGGACAGGATCAGGATGCGATCGACCTTTACCTTAGCAGTGATAGAGATAGCATAGCTGTAGACAGGGGCAGGGCCCGAGACGGATTCTATATAATAATGAAGGGAATCGCTTTGATTGATTGCTTGCGACAGCTTATCGATGCTCGTTAGCGGCCTCAAACCAGAAATTGCAAAAGCGGGCCTACGAGAGAAATGAACTTTACATACTGATATCGCATACCGATGGGAAGGAAAAATTGCACCACTCCTCCTTACCTTCCGCCTGCCGTCTTTATAAAAAAGATTATCTTTTCGTTTGTTACGGTATCCCTGAACCCTAACTGGTCGAACGAATGAAGCGTGCTTCTTCTCTTTATTCCTTTTTTATTGTTACTGATTCTACTCTTTTTTCTTCTATTTATCTTTCTTTCCATAGGTAAGCTCCGAAGGTTGTTTGTTAGAGTTCTTGCCGGAAGGCCTTTCAGGGCGGAAATGCTGTTAATGAATAAGACTGAATAAGAAGGTAGTTCCTTTTTCTTGGTTGTGTGAGCGAGCGAAGTGAGCCGTTAATCGTCGAGGGAGTGGCTTCTTTCTCCTCCCCCTTCTGTCTCCCTTGTCTGCCTAAGGTGAGGGCGGGCCGCCCTCTTTTCCGCACCAATCCGTCCCCCTACATCTTTTTTAGGGTGTAGCTAAAGCGTAATTTTTTCTTTTCGGGCTTTCCTAATTTCCAATAACTATCAGCCCCTTTCCTCGCTATCTAGAGCCAAGCCTTTCTCCTTCCTATTCTCGCCTTGCCTAAAGAACCTCTTTTGGGGCATAAAAGCCTGATTTTAGCCTTCCCCTATTATGGCCCGATCTCAACAAGCTTCTGCTCTGCGACTTGCTTTGCTTAAGCTTAAGCCAACCTATCTATAGTGTCCTTTGGGAAAGAAGACTGATTTTTGATCAGTTCAGTATAGGGGGGAAAGACTCGGTACTTGCTATAGCTCTTGTTACTACTGGCTCCCTAGCTACCGTCTTAGTTGTATTAGTTAATGGCTCCAACCCTTCTTGCTTGACCCAAACCTTCGAACTGCAACAGATGCAGCAGGAGCTAAAAACAACTTACTACTTGAACTCGCTACTAACACTTGGCGTTTAGCAGCAAACAACTACAAGATAATAGGGCCACAGTAACAGTAAGGGAAGCTGAAACCGTAGCTTCACTCCTACTCTCTTACTTAAAGAGCTTACACGAAAGCTGCTGAAGGGCTGGTGCCATTCTAGTCTACTAATCGAGTCCGTTCAATCGGTGTAGCTAAGCGAGTAAGTCCGTAACGAATAGAAGAGTAAGCCAGTAAGCCGGTAACGAATCCAACAAGGAAGCTTTCAGCTAAGCCCCGTTTAGTTGATTCCCCCTCTGTCTCAAGGCGGATGAGTCCGTAATAGTCTTCCTTCTTTTTCCGAAGGTTGTTATCGAGGTGGTTGTTGCAGCTCTTTCTGCTGTTGCCCTTTTCTTCTTTTTTTGCTGCTCCTAACTCTAGTATAGGGGTTTTCGGGAATACGTCCTATGGCAAGGAGCTCTTTTTCTGTTCCTTCATCTGCTGTTTTAGTCCCCCCCTTTCTTAGTATTCCAAGCCAAGTGGTTTCTTCTCAAGGTATCCGGGTCGGCCGGGTGCCGGATCGGGGTTCCATGTTCTCCCCCCTGGCAGCTGCCGAAGCGAGGGTCTTTTTGCCCTATCGTCTAAGGCTTCTGCGGGGAACCAATCTGATCCGTAAATAGATCTCCTGCTAGGTTGGCCTTACCTGCTTTCCAGCTTGCCTTTTCCTCCCCGCAATGAGAACTTCCCTTTCGCCTTTTTCACTTGAAATGAGAACTTCTTTTTCCCCCGTCATCTAAAGGGTTCGCTTCCCTCTCCTCCCCTGTAATGGCAGCAGCCAATCGGTAGTTTAGACCCTATCATTAGGGATTGCTCCACTTCAACCTTACCAACCCCTGTGATCGCTGCTGAAGATATTTCTGAATCTAAGCAAGCACTCCTGCCTTCCACAGCTCTTAACATGGAATGTGCTCGCTGTTGTAAGCGATTTTCCCGGAGTTGTAGCTTTTAGCTGTTAGCTTTTATCTCCTGCCAACCTTTTCTTTGAGAACCACAAGTCCAAAGCGAGTTTCCGTACCCTGCGTTTAGTCGGCTCCTCTTTATCTTTAGTCTTAGACTTTGTCGCTGATTCGTCCGCTATATAAGTTTTCGGTGTCCGGAGACTCTTTGTTTAGGTTCCTTCATATCGCTTCTTTGTTTCTTTTTCTGTTTGTTTCGGGCGAAGTGAGCCGGGGATCGGCGAGTGAGGGCAGCGTCAATCGGTGTAGCTAATGCCGTAGTGAGTGACCAAGGGGAACGCTCGGAGTGAGGTAAGTCTTCCATGATTGGAAGGCTAGGGAATGAGCGTAGTGAGTTAGCAAGTGCAGACAGCCCTAAATGAAATGGTCGATCGAGCGCGGCGTCTCTTCTTTGTTTCCTTTGTTGTTTGTTTGTTTGCGGCTCTCCTAGTATTAGGTTTGTCGGAGTTTCGTCCGCTTGTAGCTGATCCGATGTCGGTACTTCGTCTTGTGAGTTTCTTTTTTTTCTTTGTTTAATGTGAGCCGTGAAGCTCGCCGAGGTGGGTGAGCGAGTGTCGTGTGTAACCTTAGTGTGCCCTAAGGTTGTTTGTAAGGTAGCTCGCTTGTTTACTTCTTTCGTATTCCGTCTTAGTAGGAACTCCCCTAGTAGCTTCTATTCCCCCTACCCAGTAAGTCTTCCTTTACTGTTAGCTCCTTATCTAAGGGGTAAGCCCCTGTAACTACTAACAAGAGAAGGTCGCTGCTGATGTCCCCCACCCACCCATTAATGAAGAAGTGGGCTCCTTCTGACCAACATCCATTCTCAAAGATGGAAGTGTTGAAAGTCCTATTAGGACCTCCAATAGCCGAAGAGTTGAGTTCCTTCTATACAGATGCAGTTTCGTTTCCTGCTGCTTTAGTTAGGTCGTCTGTAACTCCCGACTGAGTTCATTATGTACGCTGTCCCTTATCAGTACCACCCCATCGATGACATGCCTTGATTGTTCCCTTTCGTTCCCAGGCACACGCGCTGGATGCGGACATTGAATGTCCTCACCGATCAACCGCTCATGAATGAACACCAAACAACCACGCTTTTGACTGGTCCCTTATGAAATGACTTTTCTCGATCAAAATGGCAGGAATTGGGTCCTGACATGTGCCTACTGAAATACCTAGAAAGCATTCCTTCACTTTCCTTATAAGGGGCGCTGCCTGATTTGCATGAATGCCGAACCCCAATAAATGAGTATTGGTTCACGTCTTAATCATCCCATTGTTTTCAAATAGACATGCCATATTGGCTTTCTCCGAGGCCATAAGAAGGTAGTTGCTTAGGGACCATACAAGTAGCGAATAAGGGAGTTGCTGTTGCCGCTCATACAGGAGGGCGGATGTAACTAATGAATAGAGAGGGGGGTATCCCTGTGTCCCCCAACTGTTAGCAAAGATGGACCCGTACCAACTTCAATAGTCTCGGATATGCCCCCTAAGCTGTAACCACTGCGTGAAGGCCTTTTTCAAGTAAACAGTCAACAAGTAAGTCGGCTGTTTCCGGCCGAAAGCTACATCGCAGTAATGAATACAACCAATTAAGTCGGTAGCACCTAGAGCGTCGAAGCCTTTAAGGTAAGGAAGGGGGGGCGTTCGTCAGTGCTTTACTACTCCAGAAGTCCTCTCTATCGGGTTCACGCTCGAAGCATACTGAAATGTATTGAAAATTGCCTTTTATGTGGGACTACCAGCCAGGTGAGCCAGACGCACGTGAATCGTCGAGTAAGGTTCCGACCTACATTGACCATTTCGCCTGGACCGGAAGAGGCATCTATGAATTGACTGCCATAACGTAAGAACCTACTAAAAGATTGAAGCATCATGGAGAGGGAGTTAGGCACTACCTAGCCCTACGCCCCTTTTCCTGTAGTCGTCAGCTCGTTCTTGACAGATCCTTTCGGGTGTTCATAATCTGGAGTAAAAGGATTCGAACCTTTGCATGCCGGTACCAAAAACCGATGCCTTACCACTTGGCTATACTCCATACGGCCTGTTTTGGACGATAGAAGGGAGAGAGGGGGAAAGGAGAAGGAGGGCTCGAAGAACGAGCCGTGCAAGAACGCGGGGATATAGCAAGTAAGCAGCGACGGTTCTCCCTTTAGGACCGACTACAACAAGCTCGCGACTCTAATAGAAACAAAGGGTGACGCTCTCTGCTCTATTTGCTTGCAATGCTATACCTATCAAAGTTGGCGAACGCTTCTTGTTCTCGCCCAGCCGTTTCTTTTTATTATTATTTAATAATAACCTAGACTAAAGAAGAAGCTCCTGAATCAGCGCAGGGCCAAATAAGCAGCAGGAGAACTTGACTAACCTGCCGCCGGTGACTTTAAGAAGGAGGGTCCGGGTCCAATTTCTAATGAAGCGAAGGTCCCCCGTCACTCCCTATTCTCTCTTAAAGCTAGCTCCGCGAGAGGTTAAGAACTATTGACTGTAAACCATAGCAGTTACACTCACTCAATGGAAATGTTCGCCTTTGGAATGAAGATGGATGAGCAGGCACTCACGCCTGGACCTGATGAAGGGAAAGATGTCACCGGTCACTATACTGGGGGGGCGAGACATGACCGCGACTTAAGATTCAAGTACCGTTGAAAAGACTAAAGGAACGGGGGGAATGACTACCTGTAATAAAGCACAGGCTAATACGAGCCGACCAGAATAAGCGACGGCTTATATTACCAGATCCTGGACACAATCTTCCTAGAGATGGAGAGCCCCTTGCCTCGCCTTTTCTAGGTTGGGTCGATTTTTCATTTACCAATGAATTGGATCCGCCCCGATCAATAACAATAATGGGCTAGAAGAAAGGTTCTGTGACATGGACGCCCAACTCGATCGGTCGGTTGGCCCACCTAACAGATGATGAGATTCTCGTTGATCGAATTTTGAAAACTCTTTCTCACTATTAAGAACAGTAGAGCTTTCGATCAAGATGTTCTCGCCTCCCCCGTTTGGGCTCTCGCTCGAATCGGAACCTTTATGCGTTGGTAGGCTTTCGACGTGATCTAATAGCCTACCTATCAGGCGCCAATAAAAGAGAAAGTTTTCGCATGGGCTTCTCATCTGATGCAGAACTGATTTCATAACCACCATCCATCACCAATCACATTCCACATCCCACTTCAAACTTTTCGATTCCTCGGGCCTCTAGAAAGGCATTCCAGCTTCAGAGGCAGGTGAGCCGGGTCAGGAAGGAGTGTCGACTGCTGGGATGGGATCCTATTCGAAGCACTCCACCACGAATAAGAGTCTTTGGGTTGGATAGGCAGTAGAGATAGGAGTTCCTATCTATAGGGCGGGCTTTCAAGACAGAGATGCACTACTCCATCTGGAAAGGGCTTTTCCAGAAGGGAGTAGAGAAATCAATAGAAAAAATCCCTTCCCGGCCGGCGGGACTCTACGTCTGGGTCTTATTCCATCTCAAACTCGGATTAGGAAGAGTGCCCTTGAACTAAAGATCAATCATAATAAACAATACAAGAAAAGAAATGGATTCTCCTGCCGGCGAGAAGGGGGGAGATAGGGAAGAGGAGATTAAGGATAGATATTCACTCCACTCCATAGATAGTGAACACAGATTTTTTTTTCTCCTTTCGGGTCCGCGCTGGTGGGTTTTCCTTCCATTCTCCCTCTTCTTCCGCTCCGGAATAAGGAACCTTAGAATTCACCCTACCTGTCGATGAAAAAATGGGATTTTATAGGACCACTAGCTAGCGGATTAGTTATGGAATGTCCTACTCCTGCCTGAGCTTTCCGATCAACTAATCCCCTATTTCAGGGGCATCTCTGTGTTAGGTAGGGCCAGGGATCTCTGATTAGTCGAATGAGCATGAGCCCATCCCTCTGGCCTATCATTTATTGGTCGATCCGGCGCTCCTGTATCTCCTGCGTTGCGTCTCCATGGGAGCCCTTCATACAAGTTTGCTGATAGGAGCCCCTCTAGTCGAATCAATAAAAAATAGAAGTTTAGGCTCGTCAATCGACGATCTACTGTTCCCTCTTCTCTTAGTTGCAGATGCCCATGCTTTGATTCGAGAGCCCTAGCCAGTGATGAATCCCCAGTAAGATCGGAGTATTGAATTCCTCCTCCCTTCAGTCCAGTTTGAACCCGTCCCAGCAACCTGCGCGGAGAAGACAAAGAAGTTGGGAGTCTATGCCTTGAATGAATCAGTAACAACGGATTAGTGGAATGAGGGATCAAGAGACGGATAGGGGGGGAAGGGCCTATCAATCATTGGTGGACCCTCCCTTGAACGGTCACGTAGCTCGTGACTGAGTTGTTTAGGTTCTTGAATTCCATCTCTAGTTGGGGTTTCGGTTCGAAGGTTAGAAAATGTGGTGCGGGTTCATCTCTCTCGACCAGTTCAGGTTCAAAGGAAAGGGTGATCAGCGGGACCCAGACTTTAGATCTCTTCTCTATGGTGGGAGGGTTTTTTCGTATCATGTTGGGGAGGCCAGGGGAGACGGATTGGATCGAGAGGCCTATGCCTCTTCTTTATCGATAGAATTCCCATCATTTGCAGTCTCCGGCGAAGAAGACAAGGGCGAGGCCCCGAACAATTTCATTGCCGTGACCTCCATCCGTCATTAGTAATCGTGATCAGCTTTTCCTATTCACTAGTACACTGCGCGCTACAACTAGCAGCCCCTTTACTAGTAAGGGAAAACGCTAGCGCGCAACGGCTGAAAAGCCAGCAACTTGTTAGGAGTAGGTTCCAACCTTTCTTATTATTAGTAAGAAAGGCGCGACGGCCCCCTACCCCTAGGGGCTGCTTGCTGCTCGACTCTATCTCTAAAGGAAAGGGGCTTATGCACTGCTGCCTACTCCACTCGTTATCACTAAACGACGAAGCCAAGAGCGGAAGGAGGGACTTGAACCCTCAACCTCAGCCTTGGCAAGGCTATGCTCTACCATTAAGCTATTTCCGCCAGCTACGGTAGTGGCGAAGCACTACTGAGCAATTCACGTATCACTTGATACAGACGACTTCTGTTTTTCCGCCGGACCACACTCCATACCCCCGATCGAGCTACGAGCACGAGTAGGTAGGCGGCTAGGGCTGGGAAGGTTCCAGCCTTCTTTTTTTTTGCTTCGCGTCAGATGAGATGATGATTAGTGGGTCAGGTCCAGCGTGTGCTCTTGATCACAATCACTAAAGGGGCGGGCTGGCGGGGCTGCCTTTTCAATCAATCTCCGGCCGCCGCTATTGGTGCGAGTTGTAAGGAGTCTTGGTCTCGAGTCGAGCTGGAGCGTCATTTCATTCTCGTAACGGGAGTGAGTGCACCGCAAGACCAGACAAGTTACTCCTTCGCCTCGCAGCGGCGGTATCTGTCGTCCATCCTAAGACGGCTCCTCTTATTCTAAGATAATCCAAGCAGCAGCTCCACAAGTCGGAAACAGTCGATTTCTGAGCCATTCGTTCTCCCCTCTCGGTTGGCCTTTGCCAGCCACTAGAGCAAGTAAGAGAACCTACAGTGAATGAACTTAAAGATAAAGAACCGCAGATTTGGATCGGATTGTACACCTTTGTGTCTGGCTATGTATATGGATGTTCATAAAGATATGACGGGACATCGCTCTCCTTTCTTTTTTTTTTTTGGCTTATAGTTGTCATAGATCTCTCTAAAATCGTCGGGGCAGTCCTTGACTTTCGCAATCCAGTCACGCAGTTCTGCGATCTCTATGTCGGGGGTGCATTTCAAGCTCAAGCCCCATTATATAGAGCGCAGTTTCGCACCTTAGTGCGTCGGGCTGATTTGCCACCGCGGGAGCCCCATATCACAATGGAGTTTCAACTGTCTTGAAATCAGGGAATGAAGTTCCTTGAGCATAGCTCCGCCCCTCTTGTTCGAGTAAGGGTTTCTATGCCTAAACACAGGGCTAGATCCGGGTGAAAAAGAAGAAGCCCAATATCAGTAAGAATAGCGGCTGCCCCCCTTTCCTGTTGGAAAGGAAAAAGGGCGCCAGGGCCCTTTTAAATGACGAACCCCACAG